GAATACAAATTTATGTATAGACTAGGCGAGTTAATAGACGAGATTTTCCAAAAAAAAATGTTCTTCTTCCTATTCCTAGGAGAAAAGAAATTTTTCTTTTCTCAATGTGAATTTGACGTAACATGACAAATTAGTTTTATTTTATTTATTTATTATTATTATTTTTTTTTTTTTTTTCATTTTTATTGATAGTTTTTATTCACTTTAATATTCGATTTTTATTCACTTTAGAGAGTTCTATCATAATCATATATAGTGAAGTAATACTCCGGGTTATTACAAACAAAAAGCAAAAGCAAATTCTTTTTACCACTCAGTACCTACTCATTATTAGTTAATAAATAACTCTAATGATTGGATTTCTATGCTTATTCTGAGAGGAAATGAAATATTCAAATGATTTTTCATCGAATGACTATTCATCTATTTATTTTGATGTACATAGTGGTGAGAAAGCTCTATGGAAAAATGGTGGTTCAATTCGATGTTATCCAATGTGGAGTTAAAATACAGGTGTATGCTAAGTAAATCAATCGATAGTTTTGGTCCTATTGAAAATATCAGTGTAAGTGAAGACAAAATTCTAAATGATACAGATAAAAATCCAGATGATTGGGGGAATAGTGAGAGTTCTAGTTACAGCAGTGTTGATCGTTTAGCCGGGGGCAGGGGTATTCGGAATTGCAGTGCTGATGACACTTTGTTAGTTCGGGATAGTAATAGGGGTAGTTATACCATATATTTTGATATGGAAAATCGAATTTTTGAGATTGACAACGATCATTCTTTTATGAGTGAACTAGAAAGTTCTTTTTCTAATTATTGGAAGTCTAGTTATTTGAATACTAGTTATTTGAATAATAGGTCTAGTAGGGACGACTCCCACTATGATTATGATACTAAATATAGGTGGAATAATTACATCACTAGTTGTATTGATAGTCACCTTCATTCTCAAATCTGCATTGATAGTTATATTTTAAGTGGCAGTGACAATTCCAGCGAAGGTTACGTTTATAGTTCCATTTTTGGTGAAAGTGGAAACAATAGTGAAAACGAAAGGTCCAGTCTAAGAACTAGCACGAAGATTAGGGATTTTATTAGAAGGGAAAATTCTCATGATTTTGATGTAACTCAAAAATACAGACATTTGTGGGTTCAATGCGAAATTTGTTATGGATTAAATTATAAGAAAATTTTGAAATCAAGAATGAATATTTGTGAACAATGTGGATATCATTTGAAAATGAGCAGTTCAGATAGAATTGAACTTTTGATTGATCCAGGTACTTGGGATCCTATGGATGAAGACATGGTATCTCGGGATCCCATCGAATTTCATTCGGAGGGCGAACCTTATAAAGGTCGTATTGATTCTTATCAAAGAAAGACAGGATTAACCGAAGCCATTCAAACAGGTATAGGTCAACTAAATGGCATTCCCGTAGCAATTGGGGTTATGGATTTTCAGTTTATGGGGGGTAGTATGGGATCCGTAGTAGGCGAGAAAATCACTCGTTTGATCGAGTATGCTGCCAATAAGTTTTTACCTCTTATTCTAGTGTGTGCTTCCGGTGGAGCGCGTATGCAAGAAGGAAGTTTGAGCTTGATGCAAATGGCTAAAATATCTTCCGCTTTATATGATTATCAATCGAATAAAAAGTTATTTTATATCTCAATTCTTACATCGCCTACGACTGGGGGCGTGACGGCGAGTTTTGGTATGTTAGGGGATATCATTATTGCTGAACCCAACGCACACATTGCATTTGCAGGTAAAAGAGTAATTGAACAAACATTGAATAAGACAGTACCTGAAGGTTCACAAGCAGCTGAATTTTTATTCCATAAGGGTTTATTCGATTCAATCGTACCACGTAATCTTTTAAAGGGCGTTCTGAATGAGTTATTTCAGCTCCACGCTTTCTTTCCTTTGAATCATAAATTGAATCATAAATCAAGTAGATCTTTAACTTAAACTTAATTAAATTATTTTCTTTCTTTTTATTTCTTTATTTCGGGCAAACAAGTATTTATTTATTGGAATTCAAGGAAAAATCGGAAGAATGGTTTTTTTTGTGACATAACATAAGAGTCAATTTAGAATAAAAGGACATGCAGATGATTTTTTTTTAGCGATATTTATGATTACTCCTAATTTTGATTCCTGATTATTGCTAATCTCTATCAACTGATTATTGCTAATCTCTATCAACAAGGTAAAAGAACAAAAATTCTTTCTTACACGAAATTGTTCTTAAATTGGGCAAGGTAAATAAAAAAGAAAACGAATTTCATTTTCTTTTCTTAACTATCCCTATATATAGAAATATGCAAAATATAGAGTCTTGTATATTTCTATATCTCGCATATTTCTATATATAGACTGTCGCGCAAGAATACTCTTTTTATTATTATTATTATTAAATTTAAATAAAGTTAAATTAGAATTAAATAAAGTTAAATTAGAAAATGAAAATTATTAATTATTTCTAATTATAAGACAAGAAAAAGATAAAAGAATAACAAAGCTTATCCCACAAATATTTTATGTAGAAACACATATATTTCATGTAGAAAAATAAATAAGTCTATTTAGTTAGTTTTACACTACTTACACTTTATTATATATAGTTATTTCCATATACTTAGTATAATTATAATGATTATAAGATATCTTTCTAACATAACAAAACAATATTATAATTATATATGAATAGGTAAAAATATTAATATAACAATTTAATAATTTAATAACAGTTAATTTAATAACAATTAAAAATTCAATATAAGAATAAAAAATAGGTACAAATATTAAATCGAGGTGCCCATTTCTATGACAATTCTCAACAATTTCCCCTCTATTTTTGTGCCTTTAGTGGGGTTAGTATTTCCGGCAATTGCAATGGCTTCTCTATTTCTTTATGTTCAAAAAAACAAGATTTTTTAGATCCGATGGGGGAAATTTCATCTATTTTTTTTTTCAAGACTTAGACTTGGATCATAACACAGATATCTATTTAGTATAATAGGGTATACCATACAGCTTCCTTCAAACAGAAAGGAAAGGATTCTTAATTTCTATAGGCATAAAGATGATATATGAGTAAATAGTCGATTTGAAAATCAATTACGATCGGATACTTAAACTAACTATAAAGCCAATATATCCATATGTGTGGAGATAGGGAATCATCTGAGGGGTTTTCTAGTTTTTTAGATTTACGGAATTGGATGAATTTTTCCTAACGATTCACATCAGAATAGCGCGAGTTGATGAAAATGACTTCGGAAACAAAAAAAAGTACAGTCAAATTCGTTTTGGCTAGTCTCCCACTTCCAATAAAATGCAACTGGATCTAGTATGAATTGGCGATCAGAATGTATATGGATAGAACTTATAGCGGGGTCTCGAAAAACAAGTAATTTCTGCTGGGCCTTTATACTTTTTTTAGGTTCATTGGGATTTTTATTGGTTGGGATTTCCAGTTATCTTGACAGAAATTTGATATCTTTATTTCCGTCTCAGCAAATAATTTTTTTTCCACAAGGAATCGTGATGTCTTTCTATGGGATCGCCGGTTTATTTATTAGTTCTTATTTGTGGTGCACAATTTTGTGGAATGTGGGTAGTGGGTATGATCGATTTGATAGAAACGAGGGAATAGTATGTATTTTTCGTTGGGGCTTTCCCGGAAAAAATCGTCGCATCTTACTCCGATTCCTTATGAAAGATGTTCAGTCTATCCGAATAGAAGTTAAAGAGGGTATTTATGCTCGGCATGCCCTTTATCTGGAAATCAAAGGACAGGGGGTCATTCCTTTGACTCGTACTGATGAGAATTTGACTCCACGAGAAATTGAGCAAAAAGCAGCGGAATTGGCCTATTTTTTGCGTGTACCAATTGAAGTATTTTGAAATGAACTAAAGAATGACCATTTTTTTAGCAAGAATGAAAAATCCAAGAGTCTCCCTCTTTTTTTCTTTTTTTTAGAGTATAAGTTAAAGTTAACGGGCATTTCGTCACAATGCTGATGAACCAAAGAAGATGGATATTAATTATATCTATACAGAACATTTATAAAAAAAAAAGCTTTTTTTTTGTCCGCAAACCAACCCTTTCTTTTATGCGTATGTAAAGTCATTAAATTCAGTAAAAAAAAAAATAACTAACAAATTTAAATACTAGACTGATCTCAGAGATCAAAACAAAACATTTCAGAATAATAGATAGAATAAAGAAATTTTTTTAAATTGATACGTTAGATATGGATCGATCATATCTTGTATATTATCTCTACTTTATTTTTGTCAATCGACTCCTCTTTTTTATCTTTTTTATTCCTTAATAAGCAAAGGATTGGAAGACTTAAAATTAGAACCCTTCCATCTTATTTTGCTTTTTCCACTTACTTTTGATTATCACACCATTCTTCATAAATTTCTCTTAATTACTCCTGCGGCTATGGGTAGTTGACCAATTTTTTTTTTTTTCAAAATATTTGCTATTTTTTTTGGCAGAAAGGTATTCTTTTATCTCGAAAGCCTAATTTGATTTGAAGTGACTCTTTTGAGCATTCATCGAAAAAAGAGAATTGCTTTGAATTTTTAAGCAATTGGGATATTTGGAAACAATATTATTTTTCTTCATTCGTGTACTCTTTCTTCTTCTTCGGCGATTTCTGTATTCTTTCTAAATTTAAGGACTAACCAATGACTGACAAATAAAAAACGCGGAATGGGTTCAGAGATTTGAAGCCTTGTAATAGAACTTAGAATTGATCGAAATATTAAATCGGATAAAGTCGACGAATGAGATGGGTTCATTAAAAATTCACAGACAAAACAATGAAAAAAAAAAAAGCATTCTCTCCGTTTCTATATCTTATATCTATAGTCTTTTTGCCCTGGTTAATCTCTTTTTCATTTAATAAAAGTCTGGAATCTTGGATGATTAATTGGTGGAATACCAGTAAATCCGAAACCTTTTTTAATGATAGGCACGAAAAGTTTATTCTAGAAAGATTCATAGAATTAGAGGAACTCTTCTTTTTTGACGAAATGATAAAGGAATACCCGGAAACACATCTACAAAAGTTTCATAGCATAATCCACAAAGAAACGATACAATTGATCAAGATACACAATGAGGATCGTATCCATACGATTTTTCGCTTCTCGACAAATATAATCTCTTTCCTTATTCTAAGTGGTTATTCTATTCTAGGTAATGAAGAACTTCTTATTCTTAATTCTTGGGTTCAAGAATTCCTATATAATTTAAGTGACACAATAAAAGCTTTTTCTATTCTTTTGGTAACTGATTTATGTATAGGATTCCATTCACCCCACGGTTGGGAACTAATGATTGGCTCCGTCTACAAAGATTTTGGATTTGCTCATAACGATCAAATTATATCGGGACTTGTTTCCACCTTTCCGGTTATTCTCGATACAATTTTAAAATATTGGATTTTCCGTTATTTAAATCGTCTATCTCCGTCACTCGTAGTGATTTATCATTCAATGAATGATTGAAAGATGATCCATCAATCCAATTTAAATGTTTCTTATTTTGTACAGTTCAAAATCGTATTTTTTTATACAATTATTTTCCATCTAAGAGTTTCGGATTCTTCTCATATTTTAGAATTTGTAAAAATTGTTCAGTAAATAACAGCATCGTGGATAGGGAACTCGCCTAGTGCCCTACCTAATTTTATTGTAGAAATTTTTTGGATCAACGATTGGACCATGCAAACTAGAAAGACCTTTTCTTGGCTAAAGAAAGAGATTATTCGTTCCATTTCCGTATCACTCATGATATATATAATATATCCGGAATCCATTTCAAACGCATATCCCATTTTTGCACAGCAGGGTTATGAAAATCCACGCGAAGCAACTGGCCGTATTGTATGCGCCAATTGTCATTTAGCTAATAAGCCCGTAGAAATTGAAGTTCCACAAGCGGTACTTCCGGATACTGTATTTGAAGCAGTTGTTCGAATTCCTTATGATATGCAACTGAAACAAGTTCTTGCTAATGGTAAAAGGGGAGCTTTGAATGTGGGGGCTGTTCTTATTTTACCCGATGGATTTGAATTAGCCCCCCCCGAACGTATTTCGCCAGAGATGAAAGAAAAGATGGGTAATCTATCTTTTCAGAGTTATCGCCCCACTAAAAAAAATATTCTTGTGATAGGGCCTGTTCCCGGTCAGAAATATAGTGAAATAACCTTTCCTATTCTTTCTCCGGACCCCGCTACTAAAAAAGATGTTCACTTCTTAAAATATCCCATATATGTAGGTGGAAACAGAGGAAGGGGCCAGATTTATCCCGACGGGAGCAAGAGTAACAATACGGTTTATAATGCTACAGCGGCAGGTGTCGTAAGCAGAATTATACGAAAAGAAAAGGGGGGGTACGAAATAACCATAACAGATGCGCCCGAGGGGCGTCAAGTGGTTGATATTATCCCTCCAGGACCAGAACTTCTTGTTTCAGAGGGTGAATCCGTCAAACGGGATCAACCATTAACGAGTAATCCTAATGTGGGCGGATTTGGTCAGGGAGATGCAGAAATAGTACTTCAAGACCCATTACGTGTTCAAGGACTTTTGTTCTTTTTTGCATCTGTTATTTTGGCACAAATCTTTTTGATTCTTAAAAAGAAACAGTTTGAAAAGGTTCAATTGTCCGAAATGAATTTCTAGATATGCCGATTTATCAAATTCAAGTTATTAAAAAAAAAACAAAATTCTAAGAAGAATTTTTTGATCATCAAAAAAAAATTGTTAAAATTGTTTTTGTTTCTATTCTTTTTTTTTGTTTCTATTCTTTTTTTTTGTTTCTATTCTTTTTATATAATACCAGATTCTATTAGATTATATCCGATTTTTTTTAGAAATTCCTTGTACTACATTTCTAGTCATAGTATGTATATTGGTAATTGGTAAAAAGACTAGTTGATTTTATCCCTTTTATTTGTTTTCTTTTTTTTTAATCTAAACTAGAGCGGTGTGATTGTATCCCTATTGTCAGACTTAATTGTCATAGAATCTATAAATAGCTTTTCTATTCTAATAGAATCAAATTCAACTAGATACTAAGCATAAGATAAGGAAGCGGAAAAGTAAAGGCGAAATAAAAATAAGGAAAACAAAGAATTCTAGGAGGTATTATTTCGAATCGTTTTCCTAGCCTTCGGCACAAGAAAAGAAATTTTCTACACCTCTTTCTTGTGTCGAAATAATAATGATTCTTGATCCCACTCATCAAAGATTTGAATTCTTAGTTCATATATATTTTTTTTCAGGTTCATAATAACCTTGCTTTATACTTTAGAAAGGAAAATTTGTTTAGCTTTACTGAATGGAATTTTTTTGATTGAATATCAGAAAAAGGGGTAGTCCCCCCTTTTTTTTGATTTATACGACTAAAGTATTATGTTTATTAAGAACTCGGCGGGCCCCCTCGAATCAGATTGAGAAAAAAA